TTCTACCGAACTGAACTAAGAGCGCTTTATTATGATGGGAGATACGGATGTCAAGAAAAGGATTCTTTTTGTACCCCCAATACATCTTGTATGTATAGTATCATAAAATGGTAGATTGTGTCCAATTTTAATCGATCTCAATTGACCCCTCGTTACTGTCCATAGGAGAAGTGATAAGTAGGGATGACAGGATTTGAACCCGCGACATTTTGTACCCAAAACAAACGCGCTACCAAGCTGCGCTACATCCCTTTCATTTGTTGTACAGTGCCATTGTAGGGAATCCATGTTTTGTTTTCCACATCACAATTTCCTCTATCTAAATAGAATTTATTTTGCCATTTCTTCTTTTTGGTTTTTTGGTTTCATTCTCATAAAGAATTATATACATACCTAACGTATAAACGTATAAAGGAATGAATATTTATCAGGAGTGCTCAGGAAGGAGGGTTCATCTTTTTCTGTTTTAGGGACAGGTAGATTTCATCTACCGGATCGTTGTATATATCCATTTTGGTTAGAGATTCCCCGTACAAATGATCTTTAACTACATATGCATCTGATCATATATGTATTACAATATACAATAAAGTCAATAAAGTTAAAGAAAAAGAAGGAGGATTTTCAATGCGAGATATAAAAACATATCTCTCCACGGCACCTGTGCTAACTACTCTATGGTTCGGGTCTTTAGCGGGTCTATTGATAGAGATCAATCGTTTATTCCCAGATGCGTTGACATTCCCCTTTTTTTCATTCTAGTTATTGACATGGGAAGGGATCAAGAAGATTAGAGATACAATAAATTCTCTGTGACTAACCCCCCCCCTTTTTTCGGTTCTTTAGGATAGGAAAGAAAGAGTAAAGAATAAAAGTGGATTGAATCTCATCGAAACTCGGGTTCGGGTTAATATAGGGAGAACAGAAATGGAAATGTGGGTCGAGGGCAGGCTGTTCAAGATCATACAAGATACTAAATGAAATACTGGGATTGGGAATAATTGATAGTTAGAAATATTTGTATTACTTAATAATTTGATTACTCTATTGATTGCAACGAAATCTTTCATAATTGAATTGGATTTCGAGTTAGCAACTTCTCGTCTATTTATTTTTCATTCCTTTCTTCTTCGCTTCGGTTCGAATCGAAAATAGAAGAATTGAGTGAATTCAAAATCCAAAGGAGGTTCATGGCTAAGGGTAAAGATGTCAGAGTAGTAGTTATTTTGGAATGTACCAGTTGTGTCCGAAATGGTTTGAATAAAGAATCGCGGGGCATTTCCAGATATATTACTCAAAAGAATCGACACAATACACCTAGTCAATTGGACTTGAAAAAATTCTGCCCTTATTGTTACAAACATACGATTCATGGGGAGATCAAGAAATAAATCGAACGGAACGCGTGTGCCACTCTTCCAAGGAAGAGGAAGAAATTACATATACATATATAATATATACAAATCCAGTCCTATTTTGGTCGGATCCGAAATGAATGAAGAAATAGGATTTTAGAAATAAGAAATAAACCATGGATAAATCCAAGCGGCCCTTTCATAAATCCAAGCGATCTTTTCATAGGCGTTTGCCCCCAATTGGATCGGGGGATCGAATTGATTATAGAAACATGAGTTTAATTAATCAATTTATTAGTGAACAAGGAAAAATATTATCTAGACGAGTGAATAGATTAACCTTGAAACAACAACGATTAATTACTATTGCTATAAAACAAGCTCGTATTTTATCTTCGTTACCTTTTCTTAATAATGAGAAACAGTTTGAGAGAACCGGGTCGATCCCTAGAACTACTGGTCCTAGAACCAGAAATAAATAAGCCTATTCCTCAATCGAATCAAAACTCTAATTCGAACTCAGATTGAAGTTTTGTTCGAAAAAGCCGAGAGATTGTCGCGCCGTAATGTAATAATAAAAAAAAGAATGGGGGAAGAATAAATCTTTTTTTTTTTTTTATTGAAACGTGTTCGTTCATTCCTACTACTTATCTTATCATACGAATTTCTACTATACCCTCCCGGAGTTCATTCTCCGGGGAACTCCGTTTAAAGTATTCCAGTGAATTCCTTCCAATCTCCTTATTTGATGATCGCATTGGAAATCGTGTCAAGACAATTCCTATTTGATATGGCTATTTGTGCAGGTATTTTACGATTAAGAAGCAACTGCCTCTTGTACAGATCAAGTATTAATCGACTATAACTATGGGATCCCCTATTCTCACGAGTTACTGCATTTATCCGAGTGATCCACAAACGACGAAAACTTCTCTTTCGCCTGCCTCTATCCCGATGAGTGGAAACCAAAGCTCTCATTTTCTGTTGAGTAGTAGTTCGAGTAAGCCTTGAATGAGCCCCTCGAAAGGTTGCTGCAAATAAACGAATTTTTGTTCTACGTCTCCGAGCTATATATCTTCGTCTAACTCTGGTCATTGAATCAAAAGAAACTTTGATGAATAACTAATTGATTTCTTTTCTTTCAGTCATTCTTTTCCCCTCTCCTGGTTTATTAATAACAAAACGGATTCTTCCGATGTATAAAATTAAAATAAAAATTCCAATGGCTTTTGCTACTATAACCTTCCCAACCACGATTTTTTTATTTCTTCCGGGCATTGCACCTCAAAAAAAAAAAAGAAATTGTACCGATATTAGGTATAAAATAAATCGTAAATGGACAAATAGTGGCTTCCATCGTTTCTATGGTTACTTCTTAAACGGCGAGGTCCTCTCTATACACCGGAGCCCCTTTCCTCATTTAATCAATGTTATTGGTAACTTGTACAGTTCACGCTTTTTGGCTCTACCGATGAATTATCGAATAATAGGTCTTTTTTCAATGGGATCTATCCATACAGTGACGGCATTTAATTATGAAGGTTGAATAGGTAGCTGACCCTGTTAGTCCGTTCTTGCAAGAGTAGGAGCATAATCTTTCTGCTTCTTAAATATCATTCCCCCGCTTAATGGATAACCATTTGCTACCAATGGGAATTGCTTTTCATCTCAAATCGAGGTGATTGGATTTGCACCAATGGAAACCATAAATTCCATACAAATAGAGGTATACGAGAGATCTTTATTTTTCGATAGTGAATGGAGTTCTTCCATTCTATTCATTGGTACGAGTCATTGATACTGTAAAAATCGTCTCATTTGTTCTAGCTCATGATCCGAACGAGTCGCACATACACCCTAGTACATGTTCCTCGACGCTGAGGACATCCTCGAAGAGCGGGGGATTTCGTGACATTTCTGATTGGCTGTCTTGTGTTTCTAATAAGTTGTTTAATAGTTGGCATGCTGAATCATATACAGAATGGGCTGGTTTAGATCGATCCTAACCGGATGATTATGAATTACTTCCATTTCATATTTTACCCAGGTAAGAAGATAAAAGATCAAATAAGGGTTCATTCAAATTATGATTCGAAATGGAATCAAAGATTTATGCGAAATCCCCGGTATTTTCGATCGCTACAAGATCAACAATGCCATAATCTTGGGCTTCTGTTGCTGACATAAAAACATCCCTTTCCATGTCTTCGGATACAACCCATAAAGGATTGCCCGTTCTTTGTACATAAACCCTTGTGAGGGTTTCGCGGAGTTTCAGTAGTTCTTCCGCTTCCAGGATAAATTCTCCTGTGGGTGCCTCATAAAAAGAACTAGCAGGTTGATGGATCATAACCCTGATGATATAACATAATGAACGATTCCTCTATCTCGCATGATTGGGCGAAGGGAAGGGATAAAGAATAACAAGCAGGGAGAAAAAGATAGAATTGAACAACCGTACAGGCATCTTTTGTGCATACGGCTCTGTAATGGAATTTTTTTTTTTCTCTTTTTTCATCGAAGAAAGAGACAAGTCGAATCTATCAGACCCAGATCGTTGAATGATCCATTTACCATCCTTCCTTTCGGAGTAATCAAAAAATACTATGATGGTTCCGTTGCTTTATATATTTATCTCGTCTGTGATTCAGCAATCCCAAAGTTTCTTTCTGATCCGATCAAATAAAAATAAGTAAAAAATGATCTTTTTTTTTTTGATTTTCACACTCTTTCATAACATAAATATTGGAAAGAGACTTCTGATGTGGAAGCAAAAAGGTTTGTGACGCTGAAATGGACCCCGATACATAAGATCAAGTCGGAAATAACCTTTCTTTCATACTACTATCTCGATACATAATCTCATATTATGAAAAAAGAATAATAGTTTGCTCATATCGAACTTGAAATGCCATGCTATTATTACTTAATATTATTATGATTTTATTCATATTCCATATGACGAAGGCATAGTCTTTTTTTCTCTCAAATAAAAAAACTCATTGGCGCCAAGCGTGAGGGAATGCTAGACGTTTGGTAATTTCTCCTCCAACCAGGATGAAAGATCCCATTGAAGCGGCTAATCCCATGCATATTGTATGTACATCTGGTGGCACAAATTGCATAGTATCATAAATAGCTATTCCTGGGATTACCCATCCGCCGGGAGAATTGATAAACAAATACAGATCCCTGGTATCATCCTCTATACTGAGATATACCATGAGACCAACAAGTTGATTCGAGATCTCGCTATCAACTTCTTGGCCTAAAAAAAGTAATCTTTCTCGATGAAGTCGGTTGATTAGGACAAAATTCTATTCCTTAGGAACCGTACACGCACCTTTGGGTGCATACGGTTCAAAAAATCAAAATTGAGAAAAAAAAAAAAAGAAATTGTCGATTCCAGCCCTATTTCTTTTTTCGTAGCGGGCTTTTTCTTCCATTTTTTAAGAAACATGAGTTTTGACTTGCTTCCCTATAAAATCAAAAAAGAATTCACTGAACTTATCGAGCTAACCCCTCATTGATGTATTGTTTCATCGAGATCTAAATCACGATGTAATTTTCTTGTTCCCGAATGGGCCTCTTCCACTCTTTTAGGTTTATGCTCTACTCCGGGTAAAGATCTGCCCGAATTCGATTTGCACATATAGGACAAATGATCCCAGTACCACTTCTTTTTGCTATGACTTCTTTTTTTTTTTTTCAATTTGTTTCATTTTCATGCCTTCCACAAAATATTCGATGTATTCATCATATTATTCCATTAATTGGCAATTTGAGATCACTCATATGGTATAAAGGAATCATTTCTGATAGGGTGGTAATCATACATGGATTACCTTGGTATTTTCTGAACGGAGCCTGTATACTTCATTTTATTGGTCCAAGCCAACCATAAATTCTTTTAATTGAGAATATTGATCCTCCAACCAAATAAATTGATCTAATTGCACTTCACGCTTCGAATTATTGATGGTTCAATCAATCTTTCTTGGGCGAAACAGAGGATATCTCGATCGGGGGAGAGAACGGGGAAATCCCATATGACCCAATATGTCTGACAAGTCACACTATACGTCAACCCAAACTGCATCTTCCTCTCCAGGACTCCGAAAAGGTACTTTTGGAACACCAATGGGCATTAAATGAAAGAAAAATGAAGTATTCTATTTCACTTTGATGTGGAAACGTAACAAACAATGGTTTATTGTGTTCATAATATTGTCGTTTATCGTATTTTATCGATAGATTGGAAGATTCATAGAGGAAGACGGAATAAAGGAAAATTCTTACGAACGGATCGTTCGAATGAGAAACAAGTATCTATACATTCGCTCACAAAAAATAGGATTAATCCCCCCATTGCGTATTGGTACTTATTGGGTATAGAATAGATCTGCTTCTCTTTGTTCCTACGAACAGAATTGTTCAATTATTACTAACGGAACAGAATAAATATTAACCCTTGTTTCGAGATAATCCAATGAAAAGGTGAGGTCCATAGCATAGTTATTTCCAATGTGATAAAGTTACATAGTATCTATTTTTTCTTTGAGAAAGGGGTATTTCCATGGGTTTGCCTTGGTATCGTGTTCATACCGTCGTATTGAATGATCCCGGTCGGCTGCTTTCTGTCCATATAATGCATACAGCTCTAGTTTCCGGTTGGGCCGGTTCGATGGCTCTATACGAATTAGCAGTTTTTGATCCTTCTGACCCCGTTCTTGATCCAATGTGGAGACAGGGTATGTTCGTTATACCCTTCATGACTCGTTTAGGAATAAACAATTCATGGGGCGGTTGGAGTATTACAGGAGGAACTATAACGAATCCGGGTATTTGGAGTTACGAAGGTGTGGCCGGGGCACATATTGTGTTTTCTGGCTTGTGCTTCTTAGCAGCTATCTGGCATTGGGTGTATTGGGACCTAGAAATATTCTGTGATGAACGTACGGGAAAACCCTCTTTGGATTTGCCCAAGATTTTTGGAATTCATTTATTTCTCTCAGGGGTGGCTTGCTTTGGGTTTGGCGCATTTCATGTAACAGGCTTGTATGGTCCTGGAATATGGGTATCCGATCCTTATGGCCTAACCGGAAAAGTACAATCTGTAAATCCAGCGTGGGGTGCGGAAGGTTTTGATCCCTTTGTTCCGGGAGGAATAGCCTCTCATCATATTGCAGCAGGTACATTGGGTATATTAGCAGGTCTATTCCATCTTAGTGTCCGCCCACCCCAACGTCTATACAAAGGATTACGTATGGGCAATATTGAAACTGTCCTTTCCAGTAGTATCGCTGCTGTCTTTTTTGCAGCTTTCGTTGTTGCTGGAACTATGTGGTATGGTTCAGCAACTACCCCGATCGAATTATTTGGTCCCACTCGTTATCAGTGGGATCAGGGATACTTCCAGCAAGAAATATATCGAAGAGTTGGCGCCAGTCTAGCCGAAAATCTGAGTTTATCGGAAGCTTGGTCTAAAATTCCCGAAAAATTAGCTTTTTATGATTACATCGGTAATAATCCGGCGAAAGGTGGATTATTCCGGGCAGGCTCAATGGACAACGGGGATGGGATAGCTGTTGGATGGTTAGGACACCCTATCTTTAGAGATAAAGAAGGGCATGAACTTTTTGTACGCCGTATGCCTACTTTTTTTGAAACATTTCCAGTAGTTTTGGTGGACGGAGACGGAATTGTGAGAGCCGATGTTCCTTTTAGAAGGGCAGAATCGAAGTATAGTGTCGAACAAGTGGGTGTAACTGTTGAGTTCTATGGTGGCGAACTCAATGGAGTCAGCTATAGCGATCCTGCTACTGTGAAAAAATATGCTAGACGTGCCCAATTGGGTGAAATTTTTGAATTAGATCGTGCTACTTTGAAATCCGATGGTGTTTTTCGGAGCAGTCCAAGGGGTTGGTTCACTTTTGGACATGCTACGTTTGCTTTGCTCTTCTTTTTCGGACACATTTGGCATGGCGCTCGAACCTTGTTCAGAGATGTTTTTGCTGGGATTGACCCAGATTTGGATGCTCAAGTGGAATTTGGAGCATTCCAAAAACTTGGAGATCCAACTACAAGGAGACAGGTAGTCTGATACAACATTGCTCCGGTATCTTTCGCCTCTATATTTGATTTTTTTGATTTGACATAAGGTACCGTAGAAATATTGATTTGAATCATCGCCTTTCTTTGCTCTTGTCCTTTCTTTATCTGGGAAATAATCCTAAATGAACAGGTGTGGAAGCTATAATTGTAAACAACGATCGAATCTATGGAAGCATTGGTTTATACATTCCTCTTAGTCTCGACTTTAGGGATAATCTTTTTCGCTATATTTTTTCGAGAACCGCCTAAGGTCCCGACTAAAAAGATGAAATGATTTTTCATTATCTTAATTGAAGTAATGAGTCCCCCATATGGGGGACTCATTACTTCAATTAGTCTCCGTGTTCCTCGAATGGATCTCTTAGTTGTTGAGAGGGTTGCCCAAAAGCGGTATATAAGGCGTACCCTGTAAAGCTTACAAGTGAACCAGATATGGAGATGGCGACTAAGGTTGCTGTTTCCATTATTAGAGAATTTCAAGACCACGATGGATCTATGCTACGATAAGATCGTTTATTTACAACGGAATAGTATACAAAGTCAACAGATCTCAACCAATGCAATAGTATTTATGGCTACACAAACCGTTGAGGGTAGTGCTAGATCTGGGCCAAGACGAACTATTACAGGGGATTTATTGAAACCATTGAATTCAGAATATGGTAAAGTGGCTCCTGGATGGGGAACCACCCCATTTATGGGTGTCGCAATGGCTCTATTTGCGATATTCCTATCTATTATTTTAGAGATTTATAATTCTTCCGTTTTACTGGATGGAATTTCAATGAATTAGGTCCATAAGAACCAGAAGCCCTAGCTTTTCAATCAAAAATGAATCACTTAGGACTCAGATTTATAGTCCATTCTGGTAGTTTGACCGTGGAATTCCGTTGTTTCGGTATTTCCGGAATATGAGTGTGCGACTTGTTATAATTGATCCTATTGATAGTACAGAGAATGGGTCTGTCATCTCGACAGAGATGGTTCTGCCTCGTCGGATATTCATCCTAGTATCTGGAGCACGGAATATATGGAATAGATCAAGAAATATTTGAACTATGATTCATACCTACTATTCAGACCTCGTGACTGGACTTCAAAAAATTTTCAAACAAAGAGGTATTTGATAAATTGAACGATTTTTCTTCCTTTAGAATCATGCTTATTTTGACCGAAGGACAAATCTTTCTCTGGATTTTTAGTCATTACATCTATGAATAAGTGATGATCAAATAGTTCTTACTCATAGAACCCTTGGTCTTAGTTTTTGGGTTTTATTGAATCATCGTGGTTCTAGTATGAATCTGAGGTTTCAATCGATTCATAGGGTCTCAACAAGAGAATTCCTATCAAAAAAAAATAGTAAACAATAGTCAATCTGCATTACGCACAAACAAAAACAACAAATCAAATAACAAATAAATAGGGGAATAGAAGATTCAAGAGGCCTGTAACGATCAACATAAAGACAGATGAGCTAACTTGATATTTTGGCATTCTCATCACAACAAAGAAGAGAGTTCGGATTTTGGTTCCTTCGTATCTTCAGAGACGATTGAATCAAGTGGATAAATAAGAAATTTAAAATTTTCTATTACATATCCATTGTAATCAGTATTTGGGTGTTTCTGCTTGAGCCGTACGAGATGAAATTCTCATATACGGTTCTCAGAGGGGGAGTCCCCTTGGTTTACCTATCTCAATAAAGTATATGATTGGTTCGAGGAGCGTCTCGAGATTCAGGCGATTGCAGATGATATAACTAGTAAATATGTTCCTCCTCATGTCAATATATTTTATTGTCTAGGAGGGATCACACTTACTTGTTTTTTAGTACAAGTAGCTACGGGTTTTGCTATGACTTTTTACTATCGTCCGACCGTTACGGAGGCTTTTGCCTCTGTTCAATACATAATGACTGAAGCCAACTTTGGTTGGTTAATCCGATCAGTTCATCGATGGTCAGCAAGTATGATGGTCCTAATGATGATCCTACACGTATTTCGTGTGTATCTCACGGGCGGATTTAAAAAACCTCGCGAATTGACTTGGGTTACGGGTGTGGTTCTGGCTGTATTGACTGCATCGTTTGGTGTAACTGGTTATTCCTTACCCCGGGACCAAATCGGTTATTGGGCAGTAAAAATCGTGACAGGCGTACCTGAAGCTATTCCCGTAATAGGATCACCTTTAGTAGAGTTATTGCGTGGAAGTGCTAGTGTGGGTCAATCTACTTTGACCCGTTTTTATAGTTTACACACTTTTGTATTACCTCTTCTTACTGCCGTATTTATGTTAATGCATTTTCCAATGATACGTAAGCAAGGTATTTCAGGTCCTTTATAGAGAAGACAGATCATAGATATTTGTAATCGATCATATATAATTTCGGGGAGGAACAATAGTGTTTTATTGCTACAAATATGGATTATTGAAAAGAATAAGACATCTTTTTGGATATTTCTCTTCAACTAACTACGAAGTATTGTATTCTTTATTTGATACGAATAGTTGAAGTACATTCTCCGAAG